ATAAACAGGGTGGGGTCTAGATCTAGGACAAGACTCTTATATATATACAAGGTACTTAAATGTAAATGAAATACTGTTATTTGAAATAAAGTTTAGAAATCCTTCTATTTTTTTTAGTATATTGATTGCAGCGAAATTTTTCATAATTGTATTTCAAGTTAATAACTTCTATTTTTCCTTCCTTTCTTCTTCGTTTCGGATCGAAAATAGAAGAGTTGAGTAAATCAAAAATCAAAAGGGGGTTCATGGCCAAAGGGAAAGATGTCCGAATAACGGTTATTTTGGAATGTACCGGTTGTGTTCGAAACGGTGTTAATAAGGTATCAACGGGTATTTCCAGATATATTACTGAAAAGAATCGTCACAACACGCCTAATCGATTGGAATTGAGAAAATTCTGTCCATTTTGTTACAAACATACGATTCATGGGGAGATAAAGAAATAGATCGAATCGAGCACATGTATGTAACCCTTCCAAGGAAGGGTAAAAATGACATTCTATATAGAACATAGTTAAATATTATATATATAACATAATTAAATATAAACAAACCAAATCCTATTTATTCTAATTAATTTTAGATCCGACCGAAATAGGATTTTCGGGATAAGGAATAAACTAAACAAACCATGGATAAATCCAAGCGACCTTTTCTTAAATCCAAGCGATCTTTTCGTAGGCGTTTGCCCCCGATTCAATCGGGGGATCGAATTGATTATAGAAACATGAGTTTAATTAGTCGATTTATTAGCGAACAAGGAAAAATATTATCTAGACGGGTGAATAGATTGACCTTGAAACAACAACGATTAATTACTATTGCTATAAAACAAGCTCGTATTTTATCTTTGTTACCTTTTCTTAATAATGAGAAACAGTTTGAAAGAACCGAGTCGACCACCAGAACTGCGGGTCTTCGAGCCAGAAATAAATAGGCTTACTCTTTCTTCACTTGAATAAAAATTAAAATCCGAACTCAACCGCAGATTGATGTTTTGTTCGAAAAATATGAAAAATACAAATTTAATTATCGTGTCGTAAGAAAAAAAAGAATCGGGTAAGAATAAATATTTTTTTGAGTGTGTTCATTCATTTTTACTAATTTTTTTATCATATTCATTTTTACTTTACCCTCCCGGAGTTCATTCTCCGGGAACTCCATTTAAATTATTCCGGTGGATTCTTTCCAATCTACTTCTTTTATGATCTCATTGTAAATCATATAAAGACAATTTTTATTTGATATAGCTATTTGTGCAAGTATTTTACGATTAAGAAGCACCTGTTTCTTATATAGGTCGTGTATTAATCTACTATAACTATAGGATACCCCTATTTCACGAATTACTGCGTTTATTCGAGTGATCCACAAACGGCGAAAATTTCTCTTTTGCTTATCCCTATCCCGATGAGACGAAACCAAAGCTCTTATTTTCTGTTGAGTAATTGTTCGAGTAAGTCTTGAATGAGCCCCTCGAAAGCTTGATGCAAATAAACGAATTTTTGTTCTACGTCTCCGAGCTATATTTCCCCGTCTAATTCTGGTCATTGAATAAATGAAACTTTGACGAATAACTAATAGATTTCTTTCTTTCAGTTATTCTTTTTCCCTTTCCTAGTCTATTAATAACAAAGCTTTTTTCCAATGTATAAACTAAAAATTCCAATGACTTTGGCTACTATAACCTTCCCGACCACTATTTTTATTTTTTCTAGACATTTCACTTCGAAATAAGAAATTTAATTTTACTAGGTATCAAAATATAATAAATAAAAAAATATAAATGGATAAAGAAATAGAGGCTTCCTTCGTTTATATGGTTACTTCTTAAACGGTGAGGTTTTTTCTATACACCGGAGCCTTTACTTCATTTAATCAATGTTATTGGTAACTTGTATAGTTCATATTCTTTGGCTCTACCCATGAATTATCCAGTAATAGGTCTTTCACGATTAGATCTACTTACACAGTAACGGTATTTAATTATGAAAGTTGGCTGGGTAGCTAACCCTGTTAGTCCGTTCTTGCAAGAGGGGGCCTAAGTTTTCTGTTTTTATTTTTAATTTAAGTAGGATTTCCTCCGCTTAATGGATAACCATTTGCTACCAATGGAGAATTGCTTCTCATCTTAAAGTGAGGTGATTGGATTTGCACCAATGTAAACCATAAATTTCATACACAATAGAATGGATAGATTCTTTTTTTTTACTGAATTGAACGGACTTCTTTTTCTATTCTATCCTATTCGCCGGTACTGATCATTGATACTAGAAAAAGTTTTATTTATTTTATCCCAGCTCATGATCTGAACGAGTCGCACATACACCCTAGTACATGTTCCTCGGCGCTGAGGGCATCCCCGAAGCGCGGGTGATTTTGTGACATTTCTGATTGGCTGTCTTGTATTTCTAATAAGTTGTTTAATAGTTGGCATGTTGAATCATATCATATAAATAATGGGCTGGTTTAGATCGATCCTAACCTGATAATTTTGAAT